AAAAGTTCTTCCGTTCATAAGAGAGAACAACTATTTCGTTTTTCGATGTGAATTTCACACAACAGGAGAGATACGATTTAATTCATATTTTTTGATTTATTTCATATTTCTATAATTTTTTTGATTTGGAATATAATAGAATTTCTATTTCAAATTCATATAAATAACATATTATAAATAACATAAATAACATAATATAATAATTGGATATAATAATGAATTAAATCTAAGAATTCAAAAAATAAAAATTAATAATAATAAATTAAAAAAATAAATTTCGAATATTTAAAAATTCGAAAATTCATATTTTTTTGAATTTGTTTTCTCGATTGTATTCTTTTTTCAACACTAATATTGACAACAGTGTATCAAACAAATATAATCCGATCGTGAATAAATGAATCGATTTATTCATCTTACATAGGTTTTTTTGACTTCATCAAATGGTGGATTCGTTGGATTTTCTTTGATATAGACAAACAAGAAGTTCTTTTTTGATTCAAAGGTAAATAGAAATATTAAATAAAATAATGTATAAAAGAATATATAACCTAGTAGCAGACAAGGAAGTAGTCTATCATTTTTGATTTTCTTTTTTTTTTATTTATTGCGATTGGATATACACATTTTTTAGGGTTGCTAACTCAATGGTAGAGTACTCGGCTTTTAAGTGCGACTCCATTTTTTACACATTTCTATGAACTAATTGGTTCATCCATACCATCGGTAGGGTTTGTAAGACCACGACTGATCCAGAAAGGAATGAATGGAAAAAGCAGCATGTCGTATCAATGGCGAATTCAAAAAAAATTTCATTCATATTGGACCCGGTCCAAATTTTTGTTTGAATTCTTGGCTCGGAACAAATGAATTCCGTTGGGTTGAATTAATAAAGGGATAGAACTTGGCTGTTCCAATTATAGGGAAACAAAAAGCAACGAGCTTTCATTTTTAATTTGAATGATTAATCCATCTAATTTTACGTTAAAAAGAGATTAGTGCTTGCTGTGGAAAAAGTTTTTCCCACGAATGGATTATGGATTTTTGTTATAAGTCCTAACTATTAGCTATTCTTCATTATGTTATGGGGTAGCGAGAAATGTGTAGAAGAAGGAGTATATTGATAAAGAGATTTTTTTCCAAAATCAAAAGAGCGATTCGGCAAAAAAATAAAGGATTTCTAACTAGCTTGTTGTCCTAGAACAATTAAGCGAGGAGAGATAGTCCATTGATGGGTTTGACTTGTTTTCTAGGTATCTATTCATATTCGTTTTTTATTTGAATTAGAATAGATAACCTGTTTTGACTGTATCGCACTATGTATCATTTGATAATCCAATGAATCTATGATCCTTTGACCAAATATAATTTCTAAAATGAAGGAATATCAAGTATATTTAGAACGAGATAGATCTCGCCAGCAGGACTTCCTATACCCACTTATTTTTCGGGAGTATATTTATGGAATTGCTTATAGTCATAATTTGAATAGATCCATTTTTGTGGAAAATGTAGGTTATGACAATAAATTTAGTTTACTAATTGTAAAACGTTTAATTACTCGAATGTATCAGCAGAATCATTTGATCATTTCTGCTAATGATTCTAACAAAAATCCATTTTCGGGGTATAATAAGAATATTTATTCTCAACTAATATCAGACGGTTTTGCCGTCGTAGTGGAAATTCCATTTTTCCTACAATTTAGCTCTTCCTTAGAGGAGGCAGAAATCGTAAAATCTTATAATAATTTGCGATCAATTCATTCCATTTTTCCCTTTTTGGAGGATAAATTTACATATTTAAATTATGTGTCAGATATACGAATACCCTATCCTATCCATTTGGAAATCTTAGTTCAAATCCTTCGATACTGGGTGAAAGATGCCCCTTTTTTTCATTTATTACGATTGTTTCTTTATAATTTTTGTAATTGGAATAGTCTTATTACTCCAAAAAAATCGATTTCTACTTTTTCAAAAAGTAATCCAAGATTATTCTTGTTCCTCTATAATTTTTATGTATGTGAATATGAATCTATCTTCCTTTTTCTGCGTAACAAATCCTCTCATTTACGATTAAAATCTTTTAGCGTTTTTTTTGAGCGAATTTTTTTTTATGCAAAAAGAGAACATCTTGTAGATGTTTTTGCTAAGGATTATTCACCTACCTTAACTTTATTCAAGGATCCTTTCATTCATTATGTTAGATATCAAGGAAAAGCCATTCTGGCTTCAAGGAATGCGCCTCTTTTGATGAATAAATGGAAACACTATTTTATCCATTTATGGCAATGTTTTTTTGATGTTTGGTCTCAACCAGGAACGATCCATATAAACCAATTATCCGAACATTCATTTCACTTTTTAGGCTATTTTTCGAATGTGCGGCTAAATCGTTCAGTGGTACGGAGTCAAATGCTGCAAAATACATTTCTAATCGAAATTGTTATCAAAAAGCTTGATATAATAGTTCCAATTATTCCTCTAATTAGATCATT